TTTATCGATCCACTTACTTCTATTATGTCAATATTAATCACTACTGTTGGGATAATGGTTCTTATTTATAGTGACAATTATATGTCTCATGATGATAGATATTTAAGATTTTTTGCTTATATGAGTTTTTCTAATACTTCCATGCTGGGCTTAGTTACTAGTTCCAATTTAATAGAAATTTACTTTTTTTGGGAATTAGTTGGAATGTGTTCATATCTATTGATAGGTTTTTGGTTCACACGGCCTCTTGCGGCAAATGCTTGTCAAAAAGCCTTTGTCACTAATCGTGTAGGTGATTTCGGTTTATTATTAGGAATCTTAGGTCTTTATTGGATAACAGGGAGTTTTGAATTTCGAGATATGTTCGAAATAGTCAATCATTTGATTGATAATAATGATGTTCATTTGTTTTTCCTTACTTTTTGTGCCTCTTTATTATTTCTTGGGGCGGTGGCTAAATCCGCACAATTCCCCCTTCATGTATGGTTACCTGATGCCATGGAGGGGCCTACTCCTATTTCAGCACTTATACATGCTGCGACTATGGTAGCAGCGGGGATTTTTCTTGTAGCTCGACTTCTTCCCCTTTTCACAGTTATACCTTACATAATGAGTCTAATCTCTTTCATAGGTATAATAACAGTACTTTTGGGGGCAACTTTGGCTCTTGCTCAAAGAGACATTAAGAGAAGTTTAGCTTATTCTACAATGTCTCAATTGGGTTATACTATGTTAGCTTTAGGTATAGGTTCTTATCGAGCTGCTTTATTTCATTTGATCACTCATGCGTATTCAAAAGCATTATTATTTTTAGGATCCGGCTCCATTATTCATTCAATGGAAACTGTTGTTGGGTATTCTCCAGATAAAAGTCAGAATATGGCTCTTATGGGCGGTTTAAAAAAATACGTGCCAAGTACAAAAACAGCATTTTTATTAGGTACACTTTCTCTTTGTGGTATTCCTCCTCTTGCTTGTTTTTGGTCCAAAGATGAAATTCTTAATGATAGTTGGTTATATTCACCCATTTATGCAATAATAGCTTATTCCACAGCAGGATTAACTGCATTTTATATGTTTCGGGTATATTTACTTACTTTTGAGGGACATTTGAATGTGCATTTTCAAAATTATACTAGAAAAAAAAATAGCGCGTTCGATTCACTATCTATGTGGGGTAAAGAAGGACCGAAAGCGCTAAACAAAATCTTTCCGTTGCTAAATAATAATGAAAAGTCCTCCTTTTTTTCTCAAAAAGCATATCTATTTGCTGGGAATGTAAGAAATACAATGCGACCCTTTATGAGTCATATCAATAAAGAAATTTCCCTGTATCCCGAGGAATCAGCGAATACTATGTTATTTCCGTTGCTTATATTAGTTTTGTTTACTTTATTCATTGGATTTATAGGAATTCCTTTCCCTCAAGCAGGAAGAAATTTAAATATATTAGCAATATGGTTAACTCCACCAATAAACCCTTTACCTCCTAATTTTAACAATTCTGTAGATTGGTATGAATTTTTTCTAAATGCTATTGTTTCTGTCAGTATCGCTCTTTTTGGAATATTGATTGCATCCCTTTTATATAGTCCTATTTATTCATCTTTCCATAAATTTGATTTAAGAAATTCATTTTTTAAAAAAGTTCCTGAGAGACTTATATGGGACAAAATCCTATACGCTATATATAATTGGTCATATAATCGTGGTTACATAGATATTTTTTATGCAACAACCTTAACTAGCGGTATAAGAGGATTAGCCGAACTAACTCAAAATTTTGATAGACAAGTAATTGATGGAATTGCAAATGGGGTTGCTGTTATAAGTTTTTTTGCCGGCGAAGGGATAAAATATCTCGGAGGTGGACGAATCTCTTCTTATCTATTCTTTTATTTCTTTTATGTATCAATATTTTTAGTAATTTACTACTTTTTTACTTAATATTTTGGATTTGCTTTGATAGCTATTTTCTTTTATATTATCCGGAAAAGTAGACTACATATATAAGTCTAAGAAAATCTATTTTCACTCTTCTTCTCTTTACACTAGAAATGGAGGAGGACCGATTTGACAAACCTATGATAACTCTTCTTTTCGAACCTTTTTTAGAATTTTTATTTTTTTTTTATGATTTTTTTTACTTTAGAACATATATTTACTCACATATCTTTTTCAATCATTTCAATTGTAATTACGATTTATTTGATAACTTTATTAACCCGCGAAATAGGAGGACTAGCTAATTCGTCAGAAAAGGGCATGTTAGTTACTTTTTTCTGTATAACAGGATTATTAGTTACTCGTTGGATTTTTTCCGGGCATTTACCCTTAAGTGATTTATATGAATCATTAATGTTCCTTTCATGGAGTTTATCTATTATTCATAGGATCCCTTATTTTAGGAACCATAAAAATACTTTAAGCGCAATAACCACACCAAGTGTTATTTTTACCCAGGGCTTTGCCACTTCAGGTCTTTTAACTGAAATGCACCAATCCGCAATATTAGTACCTGCTCTGCAATCCCAGTGGTTAATGATGCACGTAAGTATGATGATCTTGAGCTATGCAGCTCTTCTATGCGGCTCCTTATTATCGATAGCTCTTCTAGTCATTACATTTAGAGAAAATAGACAAACGTTTCCTAAGATCCAATTTGTGAATCAAAGAATAAATTTTTTACAAAAAACTTATTGTCTTTCATTTAGAAATTATCACCGACATCAACTAATTCAACAATTGGATTGTTGGAGTTATCGTATCATTAGTCTAGGATTTATCTTTTTAACCACAGGTATTCTTTCAGGAGCAGTATGGGCTAATGAGGCATGGGGATCCTATTGGAGTTGGGACCCCAAGGAAACATGGGCATTTATTACTTGGACTATATTTGCTATTTATCTACATACTCGAACAAATCAAAATTTACAAAGCACGAATTCCGCAATTGTCGCTTCTATTGGATTTCTTATAATTTGGATATGCTATTTTGGGGTCAATCTATTAGGAGTAGGCTTACATAGTTATGGTTCATTCCCATTAACATCTAATTGAATAAAGGGAGTGGCCGACTGCAATACAGCAGAGAGCATACTACTATGAGAATAGTATATTGTATGAATTTTTGAAAATATTTTGAATTAACGAATGATTCAAATGTTCTCAAAAACTCCAAACATACCTGCTCCCAATTATCTTTTTTTCCTTATTTTATTTAAATAATAAGGAAAAAAAAGATAAGAAATACCTTTTCTTTTTGATTATACACTTCCCTTGTTTTTTGAATGAAGAGAAGCTTGTTGAAGAAACCTATTTATTGTTATATGAAAATATTATATGAAACCTATCTATAAAAGTAATTAGATAGAATAGCTTGTACCTTATCAACCGACAGTGAGAGGACGAAATCGGGATATATGCCAATTCCTACTATAGGTAAAAAAATCGAAATTGAAACAAATAGTTCACGGGGTCCAGAATCCAAAAATAGACTGTTTATACTATCAAATTGCTTGTATCCATAGAAGATTTGCCGTAACATCGATAATAAATAAATCGGAGTTAATATCATTCCAATTGCCATTCCAAAAGTAATTAATAGTTTGGGCATTAAAAGATATTTTGGGCTAGTAATTATTCCCAAAAAAACGAGCAATTCTGCAACAAAACCACTCATACCTGGCAATGCAAGAGAAGCCATTGAGAAGCTACTGAACATAGTAAATAGTTTTGGCAGAGGTATGCCTATTCCTCCCATTTCGTCGAGGTAGATAAGTCGCATTCTATCACAACTTGTTCCTGCCAAGAAAAATAGCGCAGCACCTATAAATCCGTGAGAGATTATTTGCAAAATAGCTCCATTAAGTCCCGTATCGCTGAGGGAAGCAAGCCCTATAATTGTAAAACCCATATGAGATACCGAAGAATAAGCTATGCGCTTTTTGATATTGCGTTGACCCAAAGATGTTAGAGCTGCATAGATTATTTGCATTGTTCCCACTAGTATCAACCAGGGCGAAAATAGAGAATGAGCATGGGGTAATAATTCCATATTAATACGAATTAACCCATATGCTCCCATTTTTAATAAGATTCCCGCTAGAAGCATACATGTACTGTAATGGGCTTCTCCATGTGTATCTGGTAACCATGTATGGAGGGGTATAATAGGCAATTTAACAGCATAAGCAATAAGAAATCCAAAATAGAATATTATTTCCAATGCCACAGGATATGATCGATTAGCTGATGTTTCAAAATTGAATGTTGGTTCATTAGAACCATATAAACCCATACCCAAAACTCCCATTAATAGAAAAATGGAACCTCCAGCAGTGTACAAAATAAATTTTGTAGCTGAGTATAAGCGTTTCTTTCCTCCCCACATGGATAAAAGTAGATAAACGGGAATTAATTCTAATTCCCACATAATAAAAAAAAGTAAAAGATCTCTAGAAGAAAATGATCCTATTTGACCGCTATACATTGCTAACATAAGGAAATGGAATAATCGCGAATCCCGAGTAATTGGCCGAGCCGCTAAAGTAGCTAAAGTAGTGATAAATCCGGTTAGTAAAATGGGTCCTATGGAAAGTCCATCGATCCCTAATCTCCAATGAAAATCAAAAATATGGATCCATTTAAAATCTTCTTCTAATTGGACTAATGGATCATCTAATTGAAAATGATAACAAAAAACATAGGTCGTTAGAAGCAGCTCTAATAAACATATACATATCGTATACCAACGAATTCCTTTATTTCCCCTCTGAGGTAGAAAGAAAATAAGGAAAGCCGCCAATATTGGCAAAACAACAATTATTGTTAACCAAGGAAAATGATTCATGATAAAGATACGCTTTGACCAGAAAAACCCGTGCTCGAAAAATTGAAAACATATTTTTTGAGTACGGGTTTTTCTCGGTAAGGAAAAATCAAATGGATGCGGGTGGAGTTTTCTGAAATCTATCAATAGGCTAGACCCATGCTGCGAGTTGTCTCATGCCATAAATAAACCCGAACACTCAAGAAATCCGTTGGACAAGCCGATTCACACCTCTTACAACCTACACAGTCTTCTGTTCTTGGAGCAGAAGCGATTTGCTTAGCTTTACATCCCTCCCAAGGTATCATTTCTAATACATCTGTGGGGCAGGCTCGTACACATTGAGTACACCCTATACACGTATCATAAATCTTTACTGAATGTGACATTGGGTCTATAAATTTTTTCAACTCATAAATTTTCGATCTAGTAAAATAGTAAATGAATCCTATATTGTAAATACCAGACGAATCAATAGTTTAACAGATTTTTTGATTAATTTACTTCTGTATTTGCTTATGATAAAAGGCCAAGATACTTAGATTTTTTAACAAACAGGAACCATCAAATTTATTGTAATTGTATATATCAATTTAACGTAGTTAACATAACGAAGATTTTTTTACATTATTATCGCTAGTTATTTAACAAGTTGGATTGGTTGATACGAGTGGATTTTCTATTACGATAAATTGATGAAACAATAGCCGGTCCAATAGCTGCTTCAGCAGCTGCAATAGCTATAACAAAAATAGAAAAAATATCCCCTTTTAATTGGCGACTATCAAACCAATCAGAAAATGTTATAAAATTTATATTAATTGCATTCAGTATAAGTTCAAGACACATAAGAGCTCTAACCATATTTCGACTTGTGATTAGTCCGTAGATACCAATAGAAAATAAATAGGCACTCAAAACAAGTACATGTTCGAGCATCATTGAACAACTCCTTATCAATCTTTATTTCTTTTTAATATGAACAATAATTCAACGAATTTGATTGACTAGAATATAACAAAGAAGGGAAGGTATTAATAATAGATCGAAATTTTTTTTTCTATAGTGTACATGAAAAAGATTCCGGAAAAATATTGCCGATTAAGAAAGAACAAAGAAAGCTTAACTCTTTTTTTTTTACTTATTTTTACTGACGAGCCATAGCAATCGCACCAATCAAAGCAATTAAAAGAATGATAGAAAGGAGTTCAAAAGGAAGAAAAAAATCCGTTGATAAATGAATCCCTATTTGTTGACCCTTATTTATTAAGTCCTGTTCCAGAATTTGATTTGATTTTGTAGTCCAAATAATTCCATACCATGATGTATCTGGGATAGTAGTAAGTAGTGAAAGAAAAATACTTGTACAAATCAATGAAGTGACACCATCTCCAACGGTCCAAAGGTGGAAATCATTGTAATATTCTGAACTATTCATGAACATCACAGCAAATACAATTAATACATTTATAGCCCCCACATAGATAAGAAGCTGGGCAGCAGCGACAAAATGCGAGTTCGCTAGAATATAGAATAAAGATATACAAACAAGAACCGATCCTAACGAAAAGGCAGAATAAATTGGATTGGTAAGTAATACCACTCCTAAAGCTCCTAATATAAGACCCGATCCCAAAAATACTAAAAGAAAATCATGTATTGGCCCAGGTAAATCCATTATATATATAAAATAAAATAAGTAATAAAAAAAAATGTTTCATGACCTTATTCACCAGACTAGAAAAAAAAGAAGTTACCCTTTTTGTGATACGTTACTAATTAATTTGTATCCTAGTGGGAATGGGATTGATATAGATATGCTTTTCAATCTTAATCTTACTCGCTTCTGGATACCAACAAATATCCAGAATGTGCTTTTTCGTTAGTGAACAAGCAACATGAAAGAAGTTTAGTTCTTTCAATCAAAAAAGTGTTTTAATCATTGGTAATTGTTCTTGCATCAGGAGGTTTACTCTTATTTTTTTTCATTTGATTCGAATTGGTAATTGTTCTAATTGTGTAATCTTCAATTACTGACATTGGTAATCTACCCAAGGCAATTTGATTATAATTCAATTCATGACGATCATAAGTAGAAAGCTCATATTCCTCGGTCATTGATAAACAGTTTGTTGGACAATACTCGACACAGTTACCACAAAATATACAGATTCCGAAATCAATACTATAATTAAGTAATTGTTTCTTTCGAATATTGCTTTCTAATGTCCAATCAACAACGGGTAGATCTATAGGACAGACACGAACACAGACTTCACAAGCAATGCATTTATCAAATTCAAAATGAATTCGACCGCGGAAACGATCTGATGTGATCCATTGCTCATAAGGATATTGAATAGTTACAGGTAAACGATTTGTGTGGGATAAGGTAATCATGAAACTTTGACCAATATACCTTGCAGCTCGTACTGTTTGTTGACCATAATTCATGAAGCCAGTTACCATAGGGAACATATCGTGATTATCAATGAATAATTTTCATTTTCTTTCTCTTGTTTGAGATAAGTTATAAATTAATACTATAATATGGCTTTACAACGAGAAGAGTTGGGAAGAAGTTGTCAATAATAGATTACCTAGAGAAATAGGCAAAAGAAACTTCCACCCAAGATTTAATAGTTGATCCATTCTCAACCTAGGTAAGGTCCATCTTGTTGTGATAGAAATGAACAGAAATAAATAAGCTTTAACTAATGTAATAGAGATACCCAGTGTCATTCTAAAGATTTCACTTATTTCGTTTATTCCAAAAAGGTTGGGAATACATAGGGTGGGAATAGATAAATTCCAACCCCCCAAGTAAAGAACTGTTACAAATAAAGAGGAAACTAGCAGATTTAGATAAGAAGCAACATAAAATAAACCAAATTTGATACCTGAATATTCCGTTTGATAACCTGCTACTAATTCTTCCTCGGCCTCGGGTAAATCAAAAGGTAATCGCTCACATTCTGCTAGGGAAGAAATTAGAAAAACTGTAAACCCTATAGGTTGACGCCATAAATTCCATCCCCACAACCCGTATTTTGATTGGGCCTCAACTATATCAACGGTACTTAAACTGTTAGATAATCATAGTCGACGATAACATCACTGTCTCATCGCTAGTGCAAAACCGTACATGAGACTTTAGCTTCATACGGCTTCTCTATGGCCAAGAATAAATTTAAGGATTTATTTTCAATAGTATCTCATTAAAATGATATAATATAGAGAATCCAAAATTAGACCAATGCAATTCTGTTTGCTATTCTAAAAAAGAGTGCTTCTGAATTGATCTTTTCACTTGTAATTTAGATTGATTCGGTAATAACTTAATTTTTCAATAAAATACTCGTCGTATTAATCGATATTTCAACTCAGTTCTTTGGATTACTAAAATTATTTAGAATTTTCTATCGGTTGGGATAATAATTCTATTTTTTGTTCGTGCCTATTCTTCTTTCTCATAAAAGAGGAATCTAAAAAAATACAAAGGATTACGTCGTTCCTGATAGCCATTTCTTTAATCCGTGGATAGGAGCGTACTTTGGATCGAGATCATGGGGAAGTACTGCTTGATCATTTCTACCAACTTAAAGTCCCCTTTTGATTCCTTTTATGCACAATTACCTCGCACGGTAACTTACATTATCTGCATTACTAATCCTTTATGTACCTTGGTGTTCCTAACCGTCCACTTATTTTTTTTGCTTGATCTCCCCTATGTTAAATAAATAAAAAGATAAAAACATCGTATAGTCGATCCTTTATACCCGCTTCAAATCGTCCTGACTAATCCACAATCTGGGGTAAACAGTTTATACTGCTTCTATTTATTTTAAATTTCCTCTTGTACATAGGGAATGAGACTCAATTGTTTGACTGCCTATTTTTAAGCTGTTTTGTTTCACTCATATAACTATCTAGTTTAATTCATCGCTCCGAAAGCTGAAAAATAACTATTCACTACATAAAATTTCTTGTCTAGAAAGAAACAGGTAAATGTACCAACGCATCACACGTAGAGATATTGATAACACGCATGAAGTTAATGGTATTTCATAACTTATTGATTGAGCAGCAGCTCGTAAACCACCTAAAAAGGAATATTTATTATTTGACCCATATCCCGACATAAGAAGACCGAGAGGGGCAATACTTGAAATCGCAATCCATAAAAAAATACCGGTACTTAGATCAGAGAGAACAAGGCGATCACTAAAAGGAACCACTGAATAAGTTAATAAAATGGATATGACCGCGATTGATGGTCCAATACTGAATAAAAGGATATCTCCTCTCGATGGTAGAAGATCTTCTTTGAAAAGTAGTTTGGTTCCATCTGCTAGAGCTTGAAGAATTCCCAAAGGACCGGCATATTCTGGTCCAATACGTTGCTGGACTCCTGCAGATATTTGTCTTTCTAACCACACAATAACTAATACTCCTATTGTAATCCCCAATACAAGAGTCAAAATAGGGACAAGCAAACATATGAGCCCATAGGCCTCTTGTAAGGGTTCCGATATGGAAAAAGAATTGATAGCTTGTATTTCTGTCATATCCATTATCATTTCAGCGATCAACTTCTCCCATAATGATATCTATACTACCTAGTATCGTCATAATATCAGCCAATTTCATTCTTTTAACTAACTGAGGAAGAATTTGCAAATTGATAAACCCTGGTGGACGAATTTTCCATCGCCAAGGAAAAACACCCTGATCTCCTATCATAAAAATACCCAATTCTCCCTTCGGTGCTTCCACTCTCACATAAAGTTCTTGTTTTGATAATTCAAACGTCGGAGATGGTTTTTTACTAATAAATTGGTAATTAAAATCGTTCCATTTTGAATCCTTTGTTCTATCAAAGCGTCGAACTTCTAAATTTTCATAGGCCCCCCCTGAAATTCCTTCCAGAGCTTGTTGAATTATTTTTATGGATTCTGTCATTTCACTGATTCGTACTAAATAACGAGCTAATGAATCTCCTTCTTTTTGCCACTGTACTTCCCAATCAAATTCGTCGTAACACTCATAACGATCAATCTTACGAAGATCCCATTTAATGCCCGAAGCTCGTAGCATTGGACCCGATAAACCCCAATTTATTGCCTCTTCTCCACCAAGAATACCTACGCCCTCAACTCTTTCCAAAAAAATAGGATTCCGTGTAATAAGCTTTTGATATTCAATAATGCCTGTTAAAAAATAATCACAGAAATCTAAGCATTTATCTATCCAGCCATAAGGTAGATCAGCAGCTACGCCTCCGATACGAAAATAATTATGCATCATTCGCATACCTGTGGCAGCTTCAAATAGATCATATATATATTCCCGCTCTCTGAAAATATAGAAGAAAGGAGTCTGTGCACCGATATCTGCCATAAAAGGGCCAAGCCATAACAAATGAGAAGCGATACGACTCAGCTCCAGCATAATTACTCTGATATAGCTGGCTCTTTTAGGTATTTGCATATTTCCCAACTTTTCTGGCGCATTTACTGTTATTGCCTCTGTAAACATAGTAGCTAAATAATCCCAACGTGTTACATAAGGAAGATATTGTATAATAGTTCTATTTTCGGCAATTTTTTCCATTCCTCGATGTAAATAACCCAATATTGGTTCACAGTCAATAACGTCCTCACCATCTAGAGTAACCGCGAGTCGCAAAACACCATGCATTGAGGGGTGTTGAGGACCCATATTAACTATCATGAGGTCTTTTCTTGTAGTTGGTACATCCATATTTTTCCCCGATTCCTTATTCTATCAATTACTGAAAACGAAGTTCATCAAATCAATCAAATTTGAATGATTTGATGTAATTTGAACTTACCGAGTTTTTAGCTCTCGAATATCTAATTCACCAATTAATTCTTTATAACGTGCTCTGTTTTTCTTTGACAAATAAGACAGTAGCCGTTGACGTTTTCCTAGCATTTTTTTTAGACCTATCTCAGATAAATAATCTTTTTTGTGTAATTCCAAATGGGAAGTAAGTTTCCGTATCCTATTGGTAAAGTTCAATACTTGAAATTCAACAGACCCTTTATTTTGTTCTTTTTCTTCTTGCAAAACAACCGAGATGAATGGCTTTTTTCTCATAAAAGGTCTTATTCTCCACTTTTGCTTTTTTTACAGATATGTCTTTTTTACCAATCAGTAATAATAATTACAGTTGTGTTACTTTGGTATACACAATAATTGATTTATTCAGTAATAATAATTATAATTCCGCTTGTGTTACTTTGGTATACACAATAATATTGATTTATTCATATACATCTTTTTGTATCCATCAAAAATAAAATTGTCATTTTGCAGTTATTATTGATGGATATAAAAAAATGGTAGATTCTTGTACCTATAAAGGAAAAATTTTATAAGTTATGATAAGAAAATTCCGCGGAATTATTCCTAGATTTAATGTATAATAGAAAGTTATTGAATCAGTCAACCAGAATATAACAGAATCCAGTGCTATATTTCTTTGATTTCATATATCACATGGTTATCAGACTGTATCTATTGTCTTTGTTATATAAAAAAATGTATGATCAACAAATTTTCAATCGTGGATACATACGTATCCTTAACATACTAAAACGACTGCCATTATTGGCATCAAACCAATATCGATTCATACACCCTAAATCTTCTAATCGATAATTAGGCCAAAGATACAATTTTAAGTTCATTAATTTTTTAGTATTTATATCAAGACGGTTATTCGTGTCCATAAATTGAGTATAGTTCCCTATGTTGTTCTCATTGAACAATACGTAATTTCCGTCTACAAGACTCATATTTCCAGAATTTAAACTTAAACAGGTTCTAATTCTCAATTCTCTACGACGTCTAGGAGATAAAATCTTTTCAGGAACAAAAAAATAATCTTCATTAGTTTGGTACTTATTCTTATGAACTATCGAAATAGCTAGAGTTTGATACATAAGAAAATGTCTATTACAGTTTTTAGACATACGAGCTGGTATAATAGAATAAATACCTTGAGTTAGCAAATCGGGAATATCTGGTGGAATAATAATATCTATTTCCTTTGGGTCTCCTAGACTCAAATCCATTTCATCGTCCAACAATAAATCAGGATATAATTCATCTGTTCGAAGAAAGGAGAGAAACAGTGCTGTTGGATTTTTTAATTTAAGAAGGAAAGCATACATGGTAAGATTCTCATTCAGTGTTTCACCAGAATCCAGATTCTCGTTCAGTTTAACTTGACAAAGCGAATAATTTCTCCAGAAAACATTGTTTAACTCTTCTTCTTTTTTTTCTTTGAAGTCTTTTTCTCTTTTTTCTTTGTTTGGGAGATTAAATGGAATATCCTCTGGTTTTTGTGTAACAGATCCAAGATCTGCTTGTTCCGGCTCCTCTTTTTCTTTGTTGGATAGATCTGATCCAATATCCCAGGGTTCTTGTGTAGTAGATTCAAGATCTACTTGTTCCAACTCTTTTTTTTTTTTCTCTAATTTAAGAGACGTTTTTTGTTTTTGATTTTTTTGAATAATGGTTTCATTACAATCAAAAAGAAGTGATTTTATTGGTATAATCCACGGTTTACGCTTATATGACTTATAAATTAAGAGAAGTTGAGGAGAAAATAAATGTTGATAACCATATTTGGTCCGTTTTTGATTTAGTCTTTGTTCATTCATCCCCATCCAGTCAAAAAAGGTTTTTTTTTTTTTTACAGGATTGGTTTCTTTATGACTTACGAGAGAAACAAAACTTGTCTTTTGTAATTTCTCAAAAATTTTTAAATAGTTAAAACTAAGTCCCTTATTAGGAGTGGGGCAGGTTTCCCTCCTCATAAAATCCTCAATTTTGTTCTTTTTGTTAAGACTCAAATTTATGTTTCTCCAACTCAAATATTTTCTCTTCCGGTTACTTTTCTTAATATTTTTTAGGCGAAAATTATTGTTAATAGATATATCTCTATTAAGATATTTATATGATAAAAGATTATACCTATAGTGTTTTTTTGCATTTTCTTTTTTATTAGATCGTGGTTTTTGCGATTTTATATTATACCATACAGTCGGAGACAAATAAGATTTAGAAACGTAATTACTTCTTAGCCAGTTTTTCCATTCATTACTGGCAAAACTTGTAAGTTTTTTATGCTTTAATTGGCAATCAAATATTCCTTGTCTTTTAAAATCCTCTTTTATTCTATCTTTAACAAAAAGAGATGTTCCGTTATATTGAAATGCCGATCGCAAGAAATTTTTATGATTCGTTGGCGTTTGTGATAATTTAAAAAATACATATGCTTGTGACACGTCAGATTTTTTCTTCGAATTCTTTAAACTTGAAAGATTTTCAATTGTATTTTTGATTCTTATATCTTCTTGATTTTTTTTCTCATTGTAATTGTATTTATTAATCCTTTTTTTTTTTAATTCCAGGAAACGTTGTACGTCAAACTTTGTTATATTAATCATACATAGAAAAATATCCGTGTATATCTGTTCTATAAAATAGATCACCAAATAGCGCCATTTAGGTATTAATCTAGTACTTTTTATTTTTTGCATATTAAAAATACTTTTTGGAGATTCTTTAGTATTAGAATTAGTTTCACCAGGCCGAGGACTAATATCTGGAGTGAAAAATAACGAAATTTTTTTATTTTTTATTTCATTGATTTGATGCCGAATTGTATGTGTTCTAACAATCAGATCCTTTCTTTTTTGTTCTGTCTGTGAATAATTTGTCCAATTTGATCTAATTGGAATAGACAATTCATTCCGCATCTCATTACTTATACTAGTTATTGAGTTCTTTCCACTTTGATTTTGGATCCATTGACTTAGTTTTGCAAGTTCTCCCCTTTTTTCTTCTATAAATCTTACTGTTTGCATAATCCATATAGTTTTTTCTTTCGAAATTTCTAGAAAACTTTTTGTTCTTTCTGTGACAATGATTAGAAATAGAAAATAGTTGTTTTTTACTTTTATCGAAAATTTTTCAAGTTCTTCAAAAATAGGTATAAAAAAGGAATAACCTTCTCGGGGCGAGCCAAAAGGTTGGTCAGTTTCCCTTCCGTAAACTGTTAAAAAACTATGATTTTCCTTTTCTTTTTTGTTTTTCTGACCGGCTTCTACTTGAGCTCCTTGCCAAGGTTTTATACGAAAAGGAAAGAGTATTTTGATTTGAATACCCTCGTTTAACCAATTTTCTGGAAATTCTGTTTCTGGTTGAATACCGGTATAAGTGCATTTAATATGTATTTCTTTCTTCCACTCTTCCCAATCCTTGTGCCACTCGGACGAGTGACAAAATAACATACGGACAGTATTTTTAATTATTATCAATGAAGGTAATATAACCTGTTTTCTAAGAAACGATTGAGTTATTAACAAACAACCTCTTAATGCTTGAGCATTACTAATAGTTTCCCACAGCACGGCTCTTCTTATCCGTTTATCTTTATCTCGTCTTTCCTTTTCTTTTTGATTCCCTTTATCGGTTTTGGGGGGATTTTTTAATTCTTTCTTTTTCTCCATCCAATTCCTAAAAAGTAGGTTCTGTATCAAAATTACAGTGGTTTCAAAATCGTTCCATAAAGAAACGAAAAAACTATTATCACTCCTGTCCGAAAAAAGTGGCGACCGCGCATATGGTTCAAATAATTCACATGGAATTATTTTTCGTCGGCGAGCACGGATGGACCCTTTTATCAGTTCTCGATTAAAATCAGATTGTTTCGAATATTCAAATATGGCCAATACCTCTTTTGGCTCTTCTTCAGTACTATTGCCCGTACTCTTGGGATTAGAGATAGCATTGCGAGTATCATTAGTACGTGGCTTCTCATCTGGAAAAGTATAAACTATTACAAATTTTCCTTTTCGTAAAAGAATCTCTTCGGTTGGATAAAAAGGCTCTTCCAATTTGTATAACCATCGATAAAGCTCCTTAGTGATCTCTTTGATTCTAATAAATGTATCCATCATTGTTTTATGATTGTAATCTGCTATAACCCCATCTTTAGATGATGCATTAGGTTCAGCCATTATTATTTCATCATTGTGATCTGCTGTAACCTCAATCTCAACTTCCGTAAATGGATTAGATTCAGCTATCATTTTTTGATCCTTGTAATTCGCTGTAACTCCAACCTCAGTAAATGTGTGGGGTTTTTCTTTAAATTCTTGGTACTTAATAGGTAAAAGGATGTCGTGAATTTTATTTTTCCAAATCTCTATATAACCACTTTCGTTGAAAGTGTTTGTCGAAGTGTTTAAATAATCATTTAAACTCGAAGATGAATCCAATTGTGTAGTTGTTCCACGCGAAGATCCGTTTAAAAACGGATCATATATTTTAGGCAAGCATTGGTGTTCAGTCTCATGATTGCAAAATCGAGTCTTTTTTTCGAGGACATCTAGCATCATAGATCCTTTGTCTAAAGTTTTTAGTCTATTAATAAATTCAATATTGAGGTTGTTTACTTTTTGTTCGTTGGTATAAACCCAACTCTTATAGAGTTCTTCAGGGGAGCACTTTTCTATTGGTCGAAAAATATTTTTTTTTTCTAACATTCGGAAAAATATTGCCAAACTGGGTAGATATGTAAAAGATATTCTGTGTTTTCCATCACTTTCACACGGATAAAAAAAATATTGTGAAATTCTACTTTTGAGAGGCTTTTCAAATAGCGTAGTTTGAATATATCGTAATGGATGATTCCATCGTTGCTCGTCGAAAATAAGAGTTCTCAGAGGTTGTACTAATTGGTCCTCCTCGATTTCTTCTTCTAATAAAATTGTATTTTCTGGGTCCCTGTCAAGTATTTCTTTTTTATTTGCTTTTTTTTCGGCCATTTCTTGCTTTTTCTGTTTTGCTTTCTGAATTTCATCTTCGTTCATTTCGTCCATTTTGGCTTCTAAATTTTCCCTTTTTTCTTTTTCCTCTGCTTCTCGTTCTTGCTCGTTTATTGTGTTCAATGTGTTAATGAATATAGGAAATGGTAGTCTTCCTAAAGAAAATAAAAAGGTAATAAAAACAAGGATTGTAAAACCCCGAATTACATATTCTTTAATTTCTGCTACCCTATACTTAGTGGTCGAAATCTTTAACTTCTCTTGTAGGAAAATCAAATTAGAATCCATTGATTTAAGGACTACAATCTGCCCAATTATCCAACCGCAAGAATGACCTATAATAAAAAGAATTTGATTATTGGATCTAAAGAGATAACTATGAAAGACTCTTAAAAGGGTTGAACTCGGTAAAAGGAATGGGTTCAAAATTTGTATAATCAAATACGCAAGGAATACGAATAGACTACCAAATCTTTCTATGTTTTTGCTAGAATCAAAAAAAGATTCTTGATAATCTGCTAGAAAAATATACAAGAGTAATGGTAAAGCGCAACTCATTACTGTATAAGGTTGAGTCAATACCATGCCCCAATGTCGCTCATAAATAGAAAAAACCAGGATAAGCTGGCCCATAAGAAAACCGACTATCGCTGCCACTCGCTTTTCAGAGCGATGTTCCACAACAGGGTCGGCAAAAAGGAATAGATAGGCTGGTCCTATCGTACATGTAGTGAGCAACCCGAAGACTAGCCCTACCACAACGTTGGAACTAATGATTCTCTGTGCTAACCCTATTAGTGATCCTAATATCTTGGACTTTATGTTCAAAGTCATATGCGATTACCTCCATTATAGATTGGATTGGGATTGGGACAAAAAATAGAATAACATTTAGATCTGGTTAATAAATCTCCTCTCGATTGAGTAAAATGAACAGCTTTGAAAAAGGGTAGATGGGGGGTATCCAAAAGCAATATAGTCCGGTTTACCCCGTAGAACTTACAAGTTAAGCAGAACCACAATAGATCATAGATCTATTGGCATCGGATACACAGTCATGAGTCACTTTCCTTATAGCTTCCTTGGTTTTCTTTGTTTCAACTCTTTAATAAAACTTGATTCTATATAAATCGAAATGGGGCGTGGCCAAGTGGTAAGGCAACGAGTTTTGGTCCCGGGACTCGAGGGTTCGAATCCTTCTGCCCCAGAACGATTTGTTTAACAATCTCCTATATCGATTCATATAAATGAAGATTCTTTCAGTACGTGATTATTCAGTATCATTCGATTGTCGCACAAAAAAGCTTTTTGAATTTCCGGTAGCCAGCGATTTCGCTAAAGAAAAAGCTTTTAACGCGGCCCAATAAGCTTTTTTTTTCCAAACATTTTTACGAATACGCTTTTTTGAGCTAGAAGTACGCTTCTTGGGAACTGCCATTCAAAAATCAGAAGTTACTTTTTGTTAAAGTTGTATGTGCAAGACATATTTTGTTAAAAACGGATCCTTTTCATTATTATATACAACTACAATATGGATACGTATAACGATTTTTTTTCATTAATATTAATATGGATACGTATAAAAAGATTATTAATTAATCTGATGAATCAAAAATGATAAATAATACATTGCGGAGACAGGATTTGAACCCTGGACCTGAATTTGATGATCTTTGCGAGATACTACTCTATAGATATTACCCCCCATTCTCGACAATTGAATAATAAGGGGGTATTATAATTTTGAGCAAGCCGCTATGGTGAAATTGGTAGACACGCTGCTTTTAGGAAGCAGTGCGAG